AAATAGAAGAAAAAACCCCTTTATTTTCATTAGAAAAAAGGAAATCTGTTACAAAAAAAAGAGATAGGATTGGAATCGACACATTGATTCTTTTTTCACAATTTTTTTGAACCGTATGCATCCAAAGATGCGCGTACGGTTCAAAAGGGATACAATTTTGTCCTAATCAACCGACTTTATCGAGAAAGATTACTTTTTTTAGGCCAAGAAGTTGATAGTGAGATCTCAAATCAACTTGTTGGTCTCATGGTATATCTCAGTATAGAAGATGATACTAGGGATCTTTATTTGTTTATAAACTCCCCCGGCGGATGGGTAATACCAGGAATAGCCATTTATGATACTATGCAATTTGTTTCGCCCGATGTACATACAATTTGCATGGGATTAGCCGCTTCAATGGGATCTTTCATTCTGGTCGGAGGAGAAATTACCAAACGTCTAGCATTCCCTCACGCTTGGCGCCAATGAGTTTTTATTTGAAAAAAAAAAGAAGAAGACTATGCCTTCGCCATATCGAATGTGAATAATATGAAAAATAGGTAATAATAGCATGGCACTTCGAGTTCGATATGAACAAACTAGTATTGTTTTTCCTAACATGAGATTTTGTATCGAGATAGTAGTATGAAACAAAGGTTATTCCGATTTGATCTTATGTGTCAGGAGTACATTTCAGCGTCACAAACCATTTTTCTTCCACACCAGAAGTCTCTTTATGATATTTACGTTACGAAAGAAAGAGTACGAAAATGAAAAAAAAAGAAACTTTGGGATTGCTAAATCACAGACGAGATAAATATAGAAAGCAACAGAACCATCATAGTATTTTTTGACTCCTACAATACGAAAGGAAGGGTGGTAAATGGATCATTCAACGATCTGGATCGGATGGATTCCATTTTTTTCTTCGATAGAATAGAAATTGAAGAGAAGGGAGGAAGAAATGCCATTGCAGAGCCGTATGCAATGTACAAAAGATGCCTGTACGGCTGTTCCATTCTATTTGTTTTTTTTTCTTCTTGTTTTTTTATCCCTTACTTTAGCCCAATCCTGCAAGATAGAAGAACCGTTCATGCATGATGTTATATCAATATTATCAGGGTCATGATTCACCAACCTGCTAGTTCTTTTTATGAGGCGCAAGCAGGGGAATTTATCCTGGAAGCGGAAGAACTACTGAAACTTCGCGAAACCCTCACAAAGGTTTATGTACAAAGAACGGGCAACCCTTTATGGGTTATATCCGAAGACATGGAAAGGGATGTTTTTATGTCAGCAACAGAAGCCCAAGCTCATGGTATTGTTGATCTTGTAGCGGTCGAAAATGAAAATACTGGAGATTTCGTGTAAATACACGATTCCGTTTCAAATCAGAATTCGAATTTTTCGTGATTTGATATTGAATGGAAATAATTCATAATCATCAATCATCAGGTTAAGATCGATCTAAACCAACCTATTTTATTATATATATGTATGATATGCCGACAATTAAACAACTTATTAGAAACACAAGACAGCCAATAAGAAAAATCACGAAATCCCCCGCACTTCGAGGATGTCCTCAGCGTCGGGGAACATGTACTAGGGTGTATGTGCGACTCGTTTAGATCATGAGTTCGAACAAACGAAACCATTTTTCCAGTACCAATCACCAATAGGATAGATAGAGTGGAAAAAGCCATTTTTACTATCTAAAAATGAGGATCTATCATATACCTATATTTTTTGTGTATGAAATTTATGGTTTCCATTGGTGCAAATCCAATCACCTCAATTTGAGATGAAAAGCAATTCCCCATTGGTAGCAAATAGTTATCCATTAAGCGGAGGAAATAGTACTACAAGAAGCAAAAAGGTTATGTTCCCTTTCTTGAAAGAACGGACTAACAAGGTCAGCTACCTAGCCAACTTTCATAATTAAATGTCGTCACTGTATGGATAGCTTTTTTTGTGAAAAGATCTATTACTGTATAATTGATTGGTAGAGCCAAAGAGAGTGAACTATACAAGTTTACAATAACATTTGATTAAATGAAAGAAGAGGCTCCGGTGTATAGAGAGGACCTCGCCGTTTATGAAATAACCATAGAAACGACGGAACCCACTATTTTTTGCTTTTCTTTTTTGAATATCGTTAGAATTTCTTATTTCTAGGTATTTTACCTGAAAGGATTCAAAATCGTGGTTGGGAAGGTCATAGTAGCAAAAGCCATTGGAATTTATATTTTATATATCGGAATAATCCGTTTTGTTATTAATCAACCGGGGAATAAAAGGATGACTGAAAGAAGAGAAATCAATTAGTTATTCATTCATTAAAGTGTAATTTGATTCAATGACCAGAGTTAGACGAGGATATATAGCTCGGAGACGTCGAACAAAAATTCGTTTATTTGCATCAACCTTTATAGGGGCGCATTCAAGACTTACTCGAACCATTACTCAACAGAAAATGAGAGCTTTGGTTTCCTCTCATCGAGATAGGGGCAGGCAAAAGAGGGACTTTCGTCGTTTGTGGATCGCTCGGATAAATGCAGCGGCTCGTGAGAAAGGGGTATTCTATAGTTATAGTAAATTAATACACAATCTGTACAAGAAGCAATTACTTCTTAATCGTAAAATACTTGCGCAAATAGCTATATCAAATAAGAATTGTCTTTACACGATTTCCAATAAAATTATGAAATAAAAGACATTCTAAAGTCATATATAGGAATGATTGAAACAGAATTGCATTCCCCGGAGAATGTACTCCGGGAAGATAGAATAAAAAAAATTAAGATAAGATAAGTAGTAGAAATGAACGAACATCTTTCAAAAAAAAAAGATTTATTCTTTCCCTATTTGTTGTTTCTTATAACACAACAATAAAATCTGGATTTGAGGCTTTTCGAACAAAACATCAATCTGAGCTTGAATTCCGATTGAAGTTTTGAATCAATGGAAGAGTATATCTATTTATTTCTGGTTCTAGGACCGGTAGTTCTAGGGATTGACTCGGCTCTCTCAAACTGTTTTTCATTATTAAGAAAAGGTAACAAAGATAAAATACGAGCTTGTTTTATAGCAATAGTAATTAATCGTTGTTGTTTCAAGGTCAATCTATTCACCCGTCTAGATAATATTTTTCCTTGTTCACTAATAAATCGACTAATTAAACTCATGTTTCTATAATCAATTCGATCCCCCGATTCAATTGGGGGAAAACGCCTACGAAAAGATCGCTTGGATTTACGAAAAGGTTGCTTGGATTTATCCATGGTTTATTCCTTATCTCTAAAATTCTATTTCTTTATTCATTTCAGATCCGACCGAAATAGGTTTTTTTGTATATTCTATATTTTTATTTGTATATTATTTGTATATTATTATATTATATATATATATATATGTTTATGTTAAGATATGTTAAGTTCTTCCTTTTCCTGCCCCTTTGAAAGATCAAACACACGTTCGATTTATTTCTTTATTTCCCCATGAATCGTATGCTTGTGACAATATCGACAAAATTTTCTCAAGTCTAATCGACTGGGTGTATTGTGCCGATTCTTTTGAGTAATATATCTAGAAATGCCTGGCGATTCTTTATTGACACCATTTTGGACACAACTGGTACATTCCAAAATAACTCTAACTCGGATATCTTTACCCTTAGCCATGAACCCCCTTTGCATTTTTGTTTGATCAACTTAACTCTTCTGTTTTCGACCCGAACCTAAGAAGACGAAAAGAAAAAAAATCAATATCAATAGAAGTTACTAATTAGAAATTCCATTTCTAAATATTTTGTTGTAATTCTAATTAATATTAATAGAATATTATTATATATATAGTAATAATGTAAGTAATACAATTTTTTTCTAACTATCAATTATTCCTATCCTAATCCCAGTATTTCATTTAAGTATCTTTTTTTTATGCTATGATTTCGTGGAGCTTTTTTTTACCTTAGACTGGACCCCCTTTCTATTTCTGTTCTCCAAAATGGGATCTTAGATCCACCGGATTTTTGCTGAGGTTCAATATACTTTTTCTTTCTCTTTCCTTCCTATCCTAAAGAACTGAAAAAGGGGGGGACTAAGTTTTAGTCACGTCACGTAGAATTGTATCTCAAATTTTCTTCATTTTTTTCGCATATTATATTAATATTATATTAATAACTTATATTAATAACTAGAAAAAAGGGAATGACAAGGCATCTGGGAATAAACGATTAATTTCTATCAATAGACCCGCTAAAGACCCAAACCATAGAGTAGTTAGCACAGGCGCTGTGGAAAGATATGTTTTTATATCTCGCATTGAAAATCCTCCTTCTTTATTGTAATACATATATGGTCAGATGCTGTAGTTCAAGATCATTTGTATTTTTTTGTACGGAATTCCTAACAAAAATGGATATGTACAATGAACAGTAGATAAGATTTTCCTACCCCTGTCCCTAAAAAAGAAAAAGAGACCCTCTTCTTCCTAAGCAAAATAGTCATCTTTTTTATACGTTAGGTTTCAGATGTATATAATTCTTTTATTATATGAAACCAAAAAGAAGAAATGACAAGAAAATTGTATATGAATCGAGGAAAAAATAACGATGTGGAAAACAAGACATGGATTTTGTACAATGACACTGTACAAAAATTTTGGAAAAGGGATGTAGCGCAGCTTGGTAGCGCGTTTGTTTTGGGTACAAAATGTCACGGGTTCAAATCCTGTCATCCCTACCTATTACTTCTCCTATGGGTGGTAACAAGGGATTAATTGACTGGGATCTGAGTGAGATCAATTAAATAAAATTGGACATAATCTTTCATTTTTGCATACCAATGTATACAAGACGCATTGGGGGTACAAAAATGAGAAAATCCTTTTCTTTACAATCGTATCTCCTGTCATAAAAAAGCGCTCTTAGTTCAGTTCGGTAGAACGCGGGTCTCCAAAACCCGATGTCGTAGGTTCAAATCCTACAGAGCGTGATTCCCTTTATGTTATTATGT